TTTGCTCATATAATCTCACTAAAGAGGGAGCCATTTTCATTGTGACTGTGCCGGCTGTTAAAATTAGGTCCGCTTGCCTAGGACTTGATCTTGGTACCAACCCATAACGATCAAAGTCGAATCGCGAGCCTATTAATGAAGCAAATTCAATGAAACAGCAACTGGTACCATATAGAAGCGGCCATAAACTGGAGAGTCTTGACCAATTCGAAAGATCATTCGATGTAGTTGAAATAACTGAATTGGGGGTTGTTTGGTCAAGTAACGGAAACTCAATCAAATTCATAACTGTCTCAATGTAATTTTTTCCTTCCTTTTTTTTTTTATTGTCTGAATACTCAGTTAAGACCATTCCAACGCTCCCTTTCGCCATGCATAAACTGAACCCACAATTGGGATAAGCACGAAAATTAAAGCTTCGATAAATACAGATACACCCAATACATCGAAACTCGTTGCCCATGGATAAAGAAAGACCGTTTCAACATCAAAAACAACAAAAACTAGAGCAAACATGTAATAGCGGATTCGGAATTGTAACCAAGCGTCCCCCATAGGTTCTATGCCCGATTCATAACTAGAGAGCTTCTCTGGTCCTTTACTAACCGGGGCTAAAACTCCTGAAATTACAAATGCCAAGATAGGAATAACGCTTGATATTATTAGAAATGCCCATAAAATATCATATTCGTGAAGCAGAAACATAAATGTACTCCTATTAATGTGGAATATGCTTAATTATTCGAGTTGGCATTGTCAATTCATCCAGAACTTGTTTTCCTAGGTGAAACAAGAATTTATTTTAATCAAATCAAAGTGTATAGTTCAGAGTTTGTTTGCTGCGTGGCATGTCTTGTTTAGAGATTCATCCAACGGAATCTCGATTCCGTTTTTGATTTCGATTCTATTTAGATATGGTGTAGAAATAAGGCGTTCTTACACAAACTCTCTCACTTTGTCTCGCTTTCTCTATTCTCTATAAAAAAATAGATATAAGATTAAAAAATATTAAATAAAAAAATTCTAAATAATAAAAGTAATTTAATTAAATACTAAAATATACTAATCTAACCTAATAGAATATTCTATTACTAATGTATTCTAATGAATAGTAATACTATAACTATGTTTCATAATTCTGAAACGTAATACTATGTTTTTGTTTTTTTCTTTATATTTCCTTATATTTATTTCTTTGTATTTTATATTTAGAAATATATATTTCTTATATAAATTATATGTAAATATATAATTTATGTAATGTATAAATAATAAAATGAAATAAGATAATGAAATATTATCAAAAAATAATATCAAACATAACATAGTTATTATCAAAACCAATAATTTTGGGGGGGTAAAAAATGTCTAGGGATTTCTAACATATTCGAAGTATTCTTTTCATTAAAATCCAGGTAAAGGATCGTCGTTGTTTCTATTGATTTTATACAAATATGAATACGTAAACACAATCTAATGCATCGAACGATTATATTTTCTTTCTTTTTCTTGTCCTAGATTTGACACATACTGATCTGATTAGATCCATTGGAATGAATTATTGTTTTTATTTTCAAGTACCTATGTATTTACATGAATATGTGGTAATGCTTTCATTTCATTTCTATGAAACAACCAATGGTCTGGTCTGTCCAGTCTATAAACAAGTACTAATGAGGAAATGAAAACTATACTAAACAAAAATAGAATGTCTATACAAAAATAGACAAATAGAATGTATTAGGGCTATACGGACTCGAACCGTAGACCTTCTCGGTAAAACAGATCAAACTGATTATTATCGAAATGATTCGAACTGTTTCAAAGACCCAACATGCATTTTGTTTGTTGCATTGGGCTCTTTCATCAACTGATGTAAAGATCAGTTAGTCCACCATATTTTTTCTTTACAGGAAGATAATGAGCTGGCTCCATGTGCTCTGATTCATTATTTGTATTCAGATCTAGTAGCAATACCAAAGTGTTTCAAAGAAGGGTTACCTTGACTTAGGTCTGCCTTCGGCTTAGATCAACCTAAGTTAAATGGAGTCTCTATCGTTCCGCTGCAAGAGTCGAATATGAGACTTCATACACCTTAAAGTTCATAGGATGAAAGGAGGTTTTTTTGAAGCCCTTATACTCATTATGCCTAGCATTGAATGGGCTGAGTATTTACCTTATCAACTATCAAATCAATGATGGGTTCTATTTGATTTGGCACCTAAATTCGCACCAAAATCGGACCGAACCAAATATTTGTCAGGCTATTGTTCTCTCGAATCTATGGAGTAAGACATTGATTTTTCAATAAGATCAACTATGTTCATTGCATAATAAGCTCCCTTGAAAAGCATTGGCGCACGTGTAAACGAGGTGCTCTACCTAACTGAGCTATAGCCCTTGTCATAGATATCTTAACATATAGATAATTTCTTGTCAAGATGGATATTCCCTAATCTCACATGATAACTCTTTGATCCGCTTACTGTTAACAGATTGGTATTGCTTAGAAATAATATTCTATCTATAATCCCCGAGGTGATGGGTCTTCTTTTGCGGTGATAAATTACCTACTTAACTCAGTGGTTAGAGTATTGCTTTCATACGGCAGGAGTCATTGGTTCAAATCCAATAGTAGGTAGAACTTATTAGATACCATTGCATTGACTCCGGTATCTAATAAGTTTTTCTACCCATCCTCCTTTTTTCGTTGTATCAGATTAGACTTGATTGTCTTCAATTGGCAGAATCTAAATGTGGTGTATAATAAAGAACTTCTAAAAAACTTCTTTTGATTATTTTGATGTATTGACTAGTAGGAAATAACATTGACAGCCTCTACTCGTGTCCTAGCTCGTCTGAGAGCTAGATTCGCTTCAATCACTTGTCTCTTACCCTCAGCTCTACTCAAGTTAGCTTCAGCTATTTTAAGAGTTTGTTGAGCTTCTTGCGGATCAATGTCAGTACTCATCTCCGCATCATTTCCTAAAATGGTGATCTCATTATTCCCTATTCTAGCAAAACCACCCATCAGAGCCACCGTTAACCATTGGTCGTTGAGGCGTATTCTCAAAAGACCTATATCTACAGCCGTGGCAATAGGGGCGTGGTTTGGTAATACACCAATTTGGCCACTATTTGTAGATAAAATGATTTCTTTCACTTCTGAATCCCAAATAATTCGATTAGGAGTCAGTACACAAAGATTTAAGGTCATTTCTTCAAATTGCTCTCCACTTCTAAGTTCATAGCTTTCGCGGTAGCTTCATCGATGTTACCCACCAAATAAAAAGCCTGCTCGGGCAGACCATCTAATTCTCCGGAAAGGATCAGTTGAAACCCCCTAATTGTTTCTGCAAGACCAACATATTTTCCTGGAGAACCAGTAAATACTTCTGCCACGAAGAAGGGTTGTGATAAGAAACGCTCAATTTTTCGTGCTCTTGCTACAGTTAAACGATCCTCCTCGGATAATTCATCCAACCCAAGAATAGCTATAATGTCCTGAAGTTCTTTGTAACGTTGTGAAGTTTGCTTAACTCTTTGCGCAGTTTCATAATGTTCCTCACCAACGATCCGAGGTTGTAACATAGTTGACGTTGAATCTAAAGGATCTACTGCTGGATAAATACCCTTGGCAGCTAATCCTCTTGATAGTACGGTAGTAGCATCTAAATGTGCAAATGTAGTGGCAGGAGCAGGGTCTGTCAAATCGTCCGCAGGTACATAAACTGCTTGGATCGAAGTTATAGATCCCTCTTTGGTAGAAGTAATTCTTTCTTGCAAAGAACCCATTTCTGTACTAAGGGTAGGTTGATAACCCACTGCAGAAGGCATTCTCCCTAATAATGCGGATACTTCTGATCCTGCTTGGACAAAACGAAAGATATTGTCGATGAATAGAAGCACATCTTGTTCATTAACATCCCGGAAATATTCTGCCATAGTTAGGGCAGTCAAACCAACTCTCATACGAGCTCCCGGCGGTTCATTCATTTGACCATAGACTAAAGCTACTTTTGATTCTGCAAGATTTTTTTCATTAATTACTCCGGATTCTTTCATTTCCATGTAAAGATCATTTCCTTCACGAGTACGTTCTCCTACTCCGCCAAATACGGATACGCCTCCATGAGCTTTGGCAATGTTGTTGATCAATTCCATGATGAGTACTGTTTTACCTACTCCAGCTCCCCCAAATAGTCCGATTTTTCCTCCACGGCGATAAGGAGCTAAAAGATCTACCACCTTAATACCTGTTTCAAAGATTGATAATTTCGTATCTAACTGTATAAAGGCGGGCGCAGATCTATGAATAGGAGATGTTGTGCGAGTATCTACAGGACCTAAATTATCAACAGGCTCTCCAAGAACGTTGAAGATTCGACCGAGAGTAGCTCCGCCGACTGGAACACTTAGAGGAGCTCCCGTGTCAATCACTTCCATTCCTCTCATCAGCCCATCTGTAGCACTCATAGCTACAGCTCTAACTCGATTATTTCCTAATAATTGTTGTACCTCGCAAGTCACATTAATTTGTTGACCGACAGTATCTCGACCCTTAACTACCAAAGCGTTATAAATATTAGGCATTTTGCCCGGGGGAAAAACGACATCCAGTACTGGGCCAATAATTTGAGCGATACGCCCTAGTTTTTTTTCTTCAAGTGTGGAAACCGCAGGGCTAGAAGTAGTAGGATTGATTCTCATAATTATAATAAAGTGAAATATGTCGAAATCCTTTTTGGAATAATACCAAATCGAAAATAAATGTCCGATAGCAAGTTGATCAGTTAATTCAATAAGAGATAAATGGGAGATAGCACTCGATTTAGTTGGTACCACCCAACCGAATCCGATTCAATCGTTTACTCATTCAATGAGTAAATTTTCAAGTTCAGCCAATCTTTTATTTTTTTTTCATATAGATTTCCGTCTTTATATTATACCCTTTCATAGATGAATTATGCTTATTTTCACATCTAGGATTTACATATACA